TTAGGTCCTTCTTTACCCCATAGAGACATTGAATAGAATGAGCTGTTTTTTTTGCCACTGTAATTTTGAAAATAAACGTTTAAATGTCCTTCAAAAGTAAGTAAATAGATCCGAAACATATAAAAGGCGGTTAATCCTGCCGTAGAATAAGCTATTATTGCAAAAATAGGTGAATACAACCAACTATCATTAAGAATTTCATCTTTGGACCAAAAACAAGCAAGAGGTGGAATACCACAAAGAGAAAGTGTACCTAATAAAAAAGAAGTTTTTGTAATTGGTACATGTTTTCTTAAACCGCCCATAAGAACCATATTCTGACTTTTATCTGGAGAATATCCAACAATGGCTTCCATCGAATGAATAATAGATCCAGATCCTAAAAACAACAATGCTTTCGAATAAGCATGAGTAATCAAATGAAATAAAGCAGCTCGATAAGAACCCATACCTAAAGCTAACATCATATAACCCAATTGAGACATTGTAGAATAAGCTAAGCCTCTCTTAATATCTTTTTGAGCAAGAGCTAAAGTAGCTCCTAAAAACAATGTTATTATACCTATCAAAGATATTAGATTTAGTATGTAAGGTATAACTATGAAAAGAGGAAGAAGCCGAGCTACAAGAAAAATTCCTGCTGCTACCATGGTAGCAGCATGGATAAGAGCCGAAATAGGGGTAGGCCCTTCCATGGCATCGGGCAACCAGACATGAAGGGGAAATTGGGCAGATTTAGCAACTGCGCCGGAAAATAATAGGAAGGCACATAAAGTAACAAATAAAGGATTAACTTCATTATTATAAACCAAGTTTTTGAATATTTCAAACAAATCCCGAAATTCAAAACTACCTGTTATCCAATAAAAACCTAAAATTCCTAATAATAACCCAAAATCCCCGACACGATTAGTTACAAACGCTTTTTGACAAGCATTCGCCGCACTGGGTCGGGTGAACCAAAAACCTATTAATAGATAAGAACACATTCCAACTAATTCCCAAAAAATATAAATTTGTATTAAATTCGAACTAGTAACTAATCCCAACATTGAAGTATTGGAAAAACTCATATAAGCAAAAAATCTCACATATCCCCGATCATGAGACATATAATTGTCACTATAAATAAGAACCATAATGCCAACACTTGTGATTAATATTGACATAATAGAAGTAAGTGGATCAACCAAGTAGCCAAACTCTAAAGAAAAACCATTATTGATGGTCCAAGACCATACAGATTGATAGGCAGAATTGTTATTTAGTTGCTGAATAAAGAAATGGGCTGAAAAAAGCATAACTATACTTAATAATAAAACACTCGGAAAAGCCCACATACGGCGAAGATTTTTGGTTGCCGTTGGAAAAAGTAGAAGTCCTGCTCCTATTAACATAGGAACTGGAAGTGGAATGAACGGTATGATCCATGAATATTGATATGTATATTCCATAAAAAAATAAATAAAAAAAAATTATCTTAATTAATTGTTTCTGATTCACCGGTTCTTATTTCTTTTCTTTTGAAAGCGATCGATTAATAAAAAAATTAAGATATATAAAATAAAACTTAATATAGAATTTTCCAGCCTTAATTATTCGGAATCTTTACAAACTACTTCAAATATTTCAAATGAAGATGAAGAGTTAGGGTTAGTCAAATGATATGAACAAGTTACGAGTGAAAAATAAATACGTACTTTGTTTATTATTAAGTTTCTTTTTAATATTGAATTGAATTGTTAATATGAAATTTCCATTTTTAAGTAAAATTTTATGAAGATAAAAACGAAAAATTGCATTTTCGGTCTAATTATTACGTATTAAAATAATTTTTTTATATCTATAGAGCAAGAATAAATAATGACAGCAAAAACAGTATTTTATACGAATCATAGGAACCATAACTTGACCCAGAAAACCTATTTCCCATAAAACAAAACCTATTTATTGCAGTTTGGTTGGGTTATTTTATTCCCAATCATTAACGAATTCATTTTAGAACTAATTGATTGTCTTCCATTACAATTACAATAAAAGCTATTTGTAGGAAATGCTATCCCACACTTTTTTTATGTAAAATAAAAACGGAGGGGCCAATAAAACGTCTTTTAGAAAGTTTTTTGTATATTTTAATCGATTAACTACTAGGCTCATTCGAGTTTGAAAATTAAGTGTACTTTTTCTTCGAACTTGACCAATTTAATTAATATAATAGAAAAATAAAAATTATTAAAGTTTTTTTAGGAGAGGTATTGGGTTTTTAAACCTTTCGATGTATTTTATTACATGTAAGAATGTAACATGACAAAAAAAGAAAGCAAACACGCAACCCCTTTGTTTGTATTTTTTTGATTTGAATTTGATTTTATCAACTTCAATCTATTCTATTTGGCATAGTAGATCTTATTGTTCTTAGTAATATTTTAGACGATATAAACCTTGGGAGTGTAATTTAGAGAATAACTAGATAGAGATATAGTAAAGAACAATTGATTTTGAACAATAGATGTCTTTCACATCCAACCGACGAACCTATTATCATTTTTTAATGGCAGTTCCAAAAAAGCGCACCTCTAGTTCAAAAAAACGTATTCGTAAAAATAGTTGGAAAAGGAAGGGGTATTGGGCAGCATTGAAAGCTTTTTCGTTAGCGAAATCTCTTTCTACCGGTAGCTCAAAAAGTTTTTTTTATGTGACAAATAAATAATAAACCAATAGACTAAAAAATCTGGATCGGTCTAATTCGAAAAAGAGTCTAATTTTTGTTATAATTTTTTTTATTTATTTATAAGTTTTTTTTTCTAAAATTTAGAGGTTATAAAAATAATAGAATATAAATTCTATAAATAATAGAATAATAATAATAGAATAATATATAGTAAAATAATCTAATAATAGTAAAATAATCTAAATTACTATTTCATTTAATAAAAAAAAATGATTTCCCTTCTCTAATGTTTTAACCTGATCAATAACAATATTAAATTGAATTCATTTTGTTTTTTTAGTAGAAATAAGAATTCGGTTGTCTACTGAATTTAAAAAATGAATGGTATTCTTTTGTTTGAAAAAGAATAAACGCAAGCACAAGGTTTCACCTTTGGTTTTGGTATGCTTTATCATTTTCAAGATGGGGATTCTCACCTTCCCCATCGACTTGACTCGATAATCCATTTTTATTTTTAGTTCTATCCATGGATTGAAGTCAAAATTATCTAGTTACAAACGTTCCGTTTTATTTTCAGGAGACCGTAGAGTAATAAACTACGAAACGAAAAATCCCGTTCCGTTGTTAGTTAAGTTAAAAAAACGGATACCCTAAAATGAAAATAATAAATAAATAATAAAAAAAACGATTTGAAACAAACTTTTAGTCATCAATTTGAATGTTTCCTAAAAAAATATTGAACTAACCGCCTCAATCTCGACGATTGAATAAAAATAGGTTATTATGATTTCGAATAAGCCGCTATGGTGAAATCGGTAGACACGCTGCTCTTAGGAAGCAGTGCTAGAGCATCTCGGTTCGAGTCCGAGTGGCGGCATGGCTTTTTCTAAAAGAATAAGCCCTATAATGAATTCAATTCCCGATTTCAATTCCTATAATCGAGGCCCCCCGTTTTTAATAATTTTTATGATATTTTCAACTTTAGAGCGTATATTAACTCATATATCCTTTTCAATCATTTCAATTGTAATTACAATTCATTTGATAACTTTATTAGTCGATGAAATCGTAGGACTATATGATTCATCAGAAAAGGGGATGATAGCTACTTTTTTCTGCATAACAGGATTGTTAGTTACTCGTTGGATTTATTTTGGGCATTTACCATTAAGCGATTTATATGAATCATTAATTTTTCTTTCGTGGGGTTTTTCCATTATTCATATGATTCCGTATTTTAAAAAACAAAAAACCCATTTAAGCGCAATAACCGCGCCAAGTGCTATTTTTACCCAGGGTTTCGCTACTTCGGGTCTTTTAACTGAAATGCATCAATCCGCAATATTAGTACCTGCTCTCCAATCCCATTGGTTAATGATGCACGTAAGTATGATGGTATTGGGCTATGCAGCTCTTTTGTGTGGATCATTATTATCACTAGCTCTTCTAGTCATTACATTTCGAAAATTCATAAGGATTTTTAGTAAAAGCAAAAATTTATTAACTGAGTTATTTTCCTTTGGTGAGATTCAATACGTGAATGAAAGAAACAATGTCTTACAAAACACTTCTTTGATTTCTTCTCAGAATTATTACAGGTATCAATTAATTCAACAATTGGATCGATGGAGTTATCGTATTATTAGTTTGGGGTTTATCCTTTTAACCATAGGTATTCTTTCGGGAGCAGTATGGGCTAATGAAGCATGGGGATCCTATTGGAATTGGGATCCAAAAGAGACTTGGGCATTTATTACTTGGACCGTATTTGCGATTTATTTACATATTAGAACAAATAAAAATTTGGAAAGTGTAAATTCTGCAATTGTGGCCTCAATGGGCTTTTTTATAATTTGGATATGCTATTTTGGAGTTAATCTATTAGGAATAGGGTTGCATAGTTATGGTTCATTTACATTACTATCTAATTGAATTGAATAAAGTACTTGATAACTAGAAGCATAGGACAGCATACGTATATATATGAAAACCATCAAGAACCATTTGAATCATTCCATTTCCATTACTTGATTCAAATGGTTCTCGAAAATGTCAAAAATATCTGGTTATATGGTTATAATAGAATTCCAATTTTTTATTTAACTTAAGAGCAGAAAAAAACTTTTTTTATTGTACAATGAACGATTTTAAAAATAATCGTATTTTATATTTTGGTTTATTCACAAAAACTATCTATAAAAATAATTCGATATAATAGCTTCGACCTTGTCAACTGATAATGCGAAAACGAAATCGGGATAAATACCAATACCTATTACAGGTAAAAGGATAGAAATCGAAACAAATAACTCTCGCGGTCCAGAATCAAAAAAATAAGAGTTTGGGGCATTAAAAAGCTTGTATCCATAGAACATCTGGCGTAACATAGATAATGAATAAATAGGAGTTAATATCATTCCAATTGCCATTACAAAAGTAATTAATACTTTTGTCATTAAAAGATATTTTTGGCTAGTAAGTATTCCAAAAAAAACTATCAATTCGGCAACAAAACCGCTCATGCCCGGTAATGCAAGCGAAGCCATTGATAAGATACTGAAAGTCGTGAATATTTTTGGAATTGCGATAGCCATTCCGCCCATTTCGTCGAGATAAACAAGTCGTATTCTATCATAACTCGTTCCGGCCAAGAAAAAAAGCGCAGCGCCAATAAATCCGTGAGAAATTATTTGTAAAATGGCCCCATTGAGCCCTGTATCGCTTATAGAACCAATTCCTATAATTATGAAACCCATATGAGATACAGAGGAATAGGCTATTCTTTTTTTTAAATTACGCTGACCGGGAGATGTTGAAGCTGCATAGATTATTTGAATTGTGCCTACTATCATCAACCAGGGAGAAAATATAGAATGGGCATGGGGTAATAATTCCATATTGATCCGAACCAATCCATACGCTCCCATTTTTAATAAGATTCCGGCTAAAAGCATACAAGTACTATAATGTGCCTCTCCATGGGTGTCTGGTAACCATGTGTGTAAGGGTATGATCGGTGATTTGACAGCAAAAGCAATAAGAAATCCAATATAGAATATTATTTCTAGTGCTACAGGATATGATTGATTAGCTGATGTTTCAAAATTTAATGTCGGTTCATTGGAACCATATAAACCAATACCTAGAACTCCCATTAATAAAAAAACGGAACCTCCGGCAGTGTACAAAATAAATTTTGTAGCTGAATACAAACGTTTCTTTCCCCCCCACATGGATAGAAGTAGATAAACGGGGATTAATTCTAACTCCCACATGATGAAAAAAAGTAAAAGGTCTTGAGAAGAGAATGGTCCTATTTGACCGCTATACATTGCTAACATTAGGAAATGAAATAGTCGGGAATCTCGAGTAACGGGCCAAGCCGCTAAAGTAGCTAAAGTTGTGATAAATCCTGTCAGTAAAATGGGTCCTATAGAAATTCCATCTATTCCCAACCTCCAGTAAAAATCAAAAAAATGGATCCATTTATAATTCTCCGTTAGCTGCATTAACGGATCATCCAATTGGAAACGATAACCGAATGCATAGGTTGTTAGAAGGAGTTCAAGTATACATATACATATAGTATACCACCTTATTACCTTATTTCCTCTATGAGGAAGAAAGAAAATTAAGGAACCCGCGGATATTGGCAAAACTACAATTAGCGTTAACCAAGGAAAATTATTCATGGTAAAAACAAAATAAACTTGGACCAGAAAAACCCGTGCTCGAAATAAATATATTTTGAGCGCGGGTTTTTGTCGGTAAGGGTAAAAAAATCAAATGTATTCGAGTAGGGTTTTCTGGAACGTATTAATAAGCTAGACCCATACTTCGAGTTGTTTCATGCCATAAATAAACGCGAACACTCAAGAAATCCGTTGGGCAGGCGGATTCACATCTCTTACAACCAACACAGTCCTCTGTTCTTGGAGCAGAAGCGATTTGCTTAGCTTTACATCCGTCCCAAGGTATCATTTCTAATACATCGGTTGGGCAGGCTCGCACACATTGAGTACACCCTATACACGTATCATAAATCTTTACTGAATGTGACATTGAATCTATAAATTTTTGAACGTCAGAAATTTTCGATCTAGTAAACTTGTAAATGACTCATATATTTAGACACCAGATGAATCAATAATTTACCAGAAATTTGGAAACAATCTACTTCTGGATCGACTCATGCGATAGAGCCAAGATACTTTGATTTCTTACATTTTCGAAAACATGGATTAGATTTAATGTATGGTCATTTAATTCGAATTTATGAATATTCAAATTTCAATGATTAATACAATACTACTTATTCAACAAATTCGATTGATTGATACGAGTTGATTTTCTGTTACGATAAATTGACGAAACAATAGCCGGTCCAATAGCTGCTTCAGCGGCGGCAATAGCTATAACAAAAATTGAGAAAACATTTCCTTTTAATTGCCGACTATCAAAAAAATCAGAAAATGTTACGAAATTTATATTAACCGCATTCAGTATAAGTTCAAGACACATAAGGGCTCTAACCATATTCCGGCTCGTGATCAATCCATAGATACCGATAGAAAATAAGTAGGCACTCAAAACAAGTACATGCTCGAGCATCATTGACTAACTCCTTATCAATTTGGATTCATTTCAATATGAACTGAACAACAATTCAACAGATTCAATTGACTAGAATATAAATTCAATTGACTAGAATATAAAGTCCGGAACAAAGGAATATATTGTATTGGTAATAGATTAAATAAAAGTAAAATAATTTCTATTTTGGGTTTTAGACATAACCAATACCTATTTAAAAATTGAAGATAAAAAAA